TATAAAAGACGACATTCTATAGTAGGAATAATAAATTCAATATGAATAGAACAAGAGAGGAGAGCGAATAGCAGAGAAAAGATTATACAAAGCTCTCTACAAGTCATCTACACCTTCCTTTTATATATATTCTTTTTTATATATTTTATTTCATTAATTTTTCATTAATTGAATTTCGTTTGGTGATTAAGGGTAAGTTCCGTAAAAACCCCCGCTTTCTTTGAAATATCATGTACAGTTCCTGTAGGCTGAGCGCCCTTTTCAAGGAAATATAGAATAGCAGGAACATTTAAATAGGTTTGATTCTTTATCGGATCATAAAAACCCACTTTCCGAAGATCTCTTCCCTCTCGTCGGGATCGAACATCAATTGCAACGATTCGATAAATGGCTCATTGGGATAGATGAACAATACCCCCCCTAGAAACGTATAAGAAGTTTTCTCCTCGTACGGCTCAAGAAAATTGGAAATTATATCTATGTATAGAATAATAATGTCAAATATAGCCATAAAATCATCAAACCAACTAGACTATGATTTAAATACTTATTCTTTCCCCTACCGAAAAAAAAAAAAATTATTCGTATTCTAAATTTGTACCCTCATAACTCAAGTTGTATAACTCTCAAATAACTCAAGGAAACCTTTTAAGTATTTGATTTATTGAGTGGTCTCTAACCCCCTTTTGTCTGTCTCTTTTAGAAGAATCTATTTTGATTCTGATCTAGTTGTTGAGACAATCGAAAATGGTATTTCCTTGTTCCAGGATCCTTTATCTTTGCCTTGAATCATTGGGTTTAGACATTACTTCGGTGATTTTGAATCGTTTCAAAATGGCAGCAACATACCCTTTTTTATGATTTCTTTCTATCAAAGAATCATATGACTGAGTGATTCTTGTGTAATACACTTTTGATTTGATCGAAAAAGTTTTACCAATTCAAAAAAAGTGACTTTTGAATTTTAAACTTGCTTGAATTGGATCCTTTCGATTTATATATGGAAAATTTATTTACAAATATATTTACGAAGTTGTCACAATTTATTGATTAATACTAACCCTAGATTCTTGCCTCCGAGAAATGAATCAATACTTTTTACTCGAGCTCCATCATGTACGATTTACATCACCCCCCCCCAAAAAAAAAATGAGAGTTCGAGTGAAACAGAAGAAACGATGTCGAGTCAAGAGCACTTTCATTCCTCTATAATTCCTGTATAATAAAAAATGGTGGATGTAAGAACCCACAACGGATCGTGTCCTTCAAGTCGCACGTTGCTTTCTACCACATCGTTTTAAACGAAGTTTTACCATAACATTCCTTTAGTTTGGAACCAGTATGTAATTGATTCAATTATGGAATCATGAATAGTCATTGGTTCGGTCGGTACACAGTAATCTATACTTTTTCTTTCTATATGAAATATGAATGGCTAGGTTCTGACTAAGTCTCAGAACGAATTAAATTTAATCCCCAATACCCGATACATATATTTTATTTCATTTTATTTATTTATTTAATATAATAAATATAAATATAATAAATATAAATACCACGAATAAAAAAAAAATTCTTTTTGAATCTGCATCTTCAAGTAACTTGATAGTGATAGGACAAATTTACCAATTTCACACTTCTTCGAGTACTACGAACTCATAAGAAATCATCAAAAAGATTTAAGTGATTGAAAAATTTCCGGCTTCGAGATCATTATTTGAATAACATTCTAAAGTAAGGACCACATTCTAGCATCCTAGAATAAATCCATATTTGTATTAAAACATCAATGATTAAAAAACTAGATAGCTAAAAAATCCAATTTCTTTTTTTAATGAAATATGAAATAGTGGATAAAGACTGGTGTAAGGTAAGGTTGTTGTTTTTTCATACTGGCTGCTAAAATAGGAATCGAAATAACAATAATATGGGACCCCCATACAGATAGACTAAAAAACTTTTACTGAAAAAAATTGTTACTGAAAGGAATTATAGATATTCTAGGTTAAATATTTAATATTTAGGGATCACAAATAGATTCAATTACATCTGCGTGTTATTTGAACACGATTCAATTGGTGAAAAAGATATGATTCAGAGAAGAATTATTAAGAATCCTAATAAAACTTTTCCAATCCAATATTATACTCTTAATATTATACTCTTAAACAGAAGGGTATTTTAAAAGGCAATCTTTTTTCTGATATATAGCATTCATTATATATATTATAATGCTATAATTTATAATGCTATAATGGGTTGGGTGTGCTCTGGGACGGAAGGATTCGAACCTCCGAATAGCGGGACCAAAACCCGTTGCCTTACCACTTGGCTACGCCCCATTTCTATTCGACCCTAATAAACACTAATATTGGTATTGGTTGTTCGTCAACTCCAGCATAAATATCTATAAAATAGGTAGATTGTTGCTAGAATTTTAATACGGGTCGATATAGAATTAAACTGAATTTATTGATCATTGCATAGAATTCAATTAAGA